TCCATATATATCATACGTATGAACGGAAGCAAGACAGAGAAATGGAGGGCATTTTCATTTTCGATGCAAGTTCGAATTTGAGCTTGAGCCAGGTACAAATAGAAAGAAATGCAAATTGATAAAGCATTCCTGGGAAAAATTATGTCACTTAGGCTGATTGAGTCTTTTATCGGATATCAAAATTGATCCAATTTATACCTAATTCTTTTATTATGATATTACGATTAGGGTACAAAAAAAGAGAAAATCAATGAATTCAAGAGTCAATCTGCTCTCTATGAATGAGATAAAAAAAGAAGAATCAGGAACAGCATAGAGTTTCCATTTTTTTAGCACACGCAATTGAATGTTCAAAAAGGAATTCGCAAATATTTTTTTTGGTAGTAGAATCTCTCAAATACAATGGAATTGCGTACATATATAGTCATAGGAGTAATCTTTAGGAAGTACATGCCGATATAGCTATCTAGCTATCCGTATATCACATCTTTTATCATAATTGAACTTGGTGCAACATAGGTTAGGTCGCACTCTACCATAATGTCTATCTTCTATTTATATTCAATGAAATATTCAAGCACGATGATCCTATATAGGGATATGTGCATAAGAAATAGACCCGGACTCGGTATCCACGTATAAAAAATTATGTTCTGGAGTTTACACTGTTCTAGGGTTTACATATACACATATATTTTATTATAATTAGAATAATTTAGAATAATTAGAATTGATAATGATTAGTCGTAAATCAATTGGATTTTGCATCCATTAAGGGAATACAAATGGAGATACAAATTGAAGAGCTGTTCGCTAATTCAAAGTAAGAAAAGTAAGTAAGAGTAAAAGAGTAATAAGTAAATAGTTAATGAAGTAAAGAGTGAATTATTCTAAATTGCCCTGCATTTTACAGTCTGTGACCGGGGCCGGGAATCTTTTCACTTTTCTATAGATCTATTGAATCTATAAAAAAGTGAAAAGAGAAGGTAAGTTTTTAAGCGACGCGTGTTTTGAGATAAAATCAATCGAAGAAAAGAATAGAAACAGGATCCAATAAAAAAGAGGAATTCTTTTTTGGAAAAGGATAAGTACAATGGGATTCAAGATCCAAAAATAAAAGAAATGAAGAAAGTAAAAAATTCAAATCAAAACAAAATGAGGAGAGAAATAGAAATAGAATCTAATTTCTTATATAATTTCTTTATTTCTTTATGCATTTTGGATGGGATTTTTTGGCGGCATGGCCAAGTGGTAAGGCGGGGGACTGCAAATCCTTTATCCCCAGTTCGAATCTGGGTGTCGCCTGATCAACAAAAAAAAATACTTGGAATTTCTTAATCCTGTTGATCGAACTTTACGAATTCTTGCCCCGCAAAAGCATAGGCAAGGGCTAGGTCTGTCGATACTTGATTTCCGTAGGGCCTATAAAAGACTGTCATATTTTTTCTCAAAATCTGGGTTCTGAGTGTGGCTAAAACAGGTACCAAGAAATCTGAAGCAACCCAATCTTATTAATGATTGGTTTGGGCTATTCTGAATTGAATCAAATAAAAGAAATAGTGAGAATTCATTCTGGGCATCAGAACTATGAAAGTAAGAAGTCGGAAATCTTGGTATCCAAAGGTTCCTAATAGACACTCCATTTTGGCTACTAAGGTTGAAGAAAGGATTCTAAAAAAGATTAGAAAGACTCCCTAATTATTTTACACTATAACTTTCTTAATATTGAGGTAGTGTCTACTAACTCTGTCTGCGATGAAATTAGATTAGATAGGCTGATGGGAAATTCATTTCATAATTGTGGGTGGAAAGAACTGAAAATACTTTGTATCCAGACTCACTAGAGGCTCTTAGTGCTGCTGATAAATTTAATCAGAATGGTTGAATGGCTCTTCTTTTTTTTCTTCTATCTTATATTCTTATATTTTATTTGATTTTTTATTATTCTATTTTCTTTTTTTTTCCAATTATTTCTATTTCAATAGAATTCTATTGAATAAGAAATATAGGAACTTTTTATGAGTGGATTCATGAAATTGTTTCATAAAGAGCCGTAAGTAAGAATCCTATTTTGACTCTGCACCATTGATTCCACTATGATTATGAATCAATAATGGAATAATTCCTTCATTTCATAGAGATAGGGGACATCATGCACATGGATATAGTAAGTCTCGCTTGGGCTGCTTTAATGGTAGTGTTTACATTTTCTCTTTCACTTGTAGTATGGGGAAGGAGTGGGCTTTAGAGCTAGGAATAGTACTAATTTAGTACTTTACTGAAAAATATACTTGTATCAATTGTGATCGTTTTGCGAAAGTTTAAAAAAAAAACTTGACTTGCTTTAGTTTATCTATATCTATATATTCTTTCTTATCTATTCTATATATTAGTAGTATTAGATTTCTATTTTCTATTGAATCCTCTATTTCATATTTTTCTTTTATTATTCTATTTATAGAATATATTCTATGGTATTTATATGGTATATCCCCGTACT